CCATTGGAAAAGAAAGATAGATTTCTGTTATGCTGATCCAAAATGTTTTTTTACTTTATCTATTAAAATAACAATTTTTAGCTACTCGTTATGATTGCGACAACTTGTTGATTTCAAGATCCAATTAATTAGGCCTTTAACTGGAAAACGAAAAAAAATGGACTTTAAAGTCTTTTTCGTATATATATATATATAGATAGCGCTTTCTTGCGCTAGGATCTCAAATTTTCATTTTAGAATCCCACATTTTCATCGAAAAGGTCGCGAGTGCGCTGGTGTAAAAAAGAAACACAAGGATTTGATATCATTACTGAAAAAAGATGGAATTTCACGAAATATATCTTATATAATTCAAATGAATTATATAATTCTAGATGTCGAATCTATAGTAAAGCGATACCGCGACTCTATTCCCACAAAAGAGAGATCTTTCTGACTGACTCGGGACAAGTATCGATTGGATCTCTATCCTTCTCCCGAGAGGATCTATTTATTTCGAATCACTTCTAATGACTATTCATTATTCATCTTGTATATTATTTACTTAAAACAAGACACGCGAGGATAGGTCGACTCTTCGAACTACGATCTTTGGCTCTGGAATTGAATCATTTCCTTGTATCTGAGAAGAACTTGCAGATTAATAGGAAGGAAGCTCGATCGGAATCAAGTTTAGTCCAAAAAATAGCCTATAATGGAACATATTAATCCTTATGATAGCGATGATTACGATTACATAAAAAAATGCCCGCTGAGGCATGGGATCGGCACGTACAAAAAGGCATGAAGTTAGCCGCTGCGGCGGATATTATAGTCGCAAAGCGATTAGCGACAGACTATCAGAAATGGGACCGTCGAGTTGATGGGGTCTTACGTACCATTGACCACTTATCCTTCCAAGATGCCTTGGAGGTATGGACCTATCAAAAGTGGAGACGCCAAAGTTAGATAACGCCTGGGACGGGTTAGGAAATCTCTATCAAGTGAGCAAGAAGGGCGCCGTGTTCATGTGGATTATTTTTTTCTAGAAAATGGAAAATGGATCGTAGAACGTGAGGATTCAAAGGGTGTTCTGGGTGAGTTATTTGAGTTTCACGATAATTGAATCAAAATGCAATTAACTAGTAACTAGGGCATTCAATTCAGTTATTTTTTTCTACTTTTTTTAGACTTCCTGATTGCGAATCAGGAAGTCTCTATCGACGGGATAAGGGAGTGAATTCTTCTTTCCGCTCTTTACTTTACTTGAATTCGATTGGAATAGAAGAGAAACAAGAGAAAGAAACCATATCTATTTCAGGTAGAAAGGTGAATCGGTCCACTTTTTTCATTCTCCATTCCTTGCACTTATTATATACTTATAATAGATATACTTATCATAAGATATCTTTCTAACAGGTAAAAATATGAAATCGAGGTATTCATTCTATGACAACTTTCAACTTACCCTCTATTTTTGTGCCTTTAATGGGCCTAGTATTTCCGACAATTGCAATGGCTTCTTTATCTCTTCATGTTCAAAAGAACAAGATTGTCTAGATCCGATGGAAGCAAATCCCATCGATTTCTTTCAAGACCTGCACTTGATCATAATATAGATTCGTGGAATATGGTACAAGATAGGGCTTCCTCCGAACACATACATAAGAGCTCTTCTCTTTCTTATGTATGTGTAATCGTGATATATGGATACATGCATTCATTTCATTATAGCTAGTTTCAATTGAAAATCGATCCGCAGATATCTGAAACCGAAACGCAAGGTATCTATATGTCTGTAGATATCCATAGTGGGATCCTATGAAGCGGATGCTTTTTTTAGATCTTATCTAATCAATTGGATGAATGACTCCTAAAGGTTCACATAATAATCGTTCTAGTTGATGAGAGTTACTTTGGGAACAAAAAAAGAAAAGTAAAAATTCATTTGGGTTATTCTCTCAATTCCAAGAAAAAGAAACTGGATCTAGTATGAATTGGCGATCAGAACGTATATGGATAGAACTTATAGCGGGGTCTCGAAAAACAAGTAATTTCTGCTGGGCCTGTATCCTTCTTTTCGGTTCATTAGGATTCTTATTGGTTGGAACTTCTAGTTATCTTGGTCGGAATCTGATATCCCTATTTCCATCTCAGCAAATCTTTTTTTTTCCACAAGGGCTCGTGATGTCTTTCTATGGGATGGCGGGTCTTTTCTTTAGCACCTATTTGTGGTGCACAATTTCGTGGAATGTAGGTAGTGGTTATGATCGATTCGATAGAAAAGAAGGAATAGTGTGTATTTTTCGTTGGGGATTTCCTGGAAAAAATCGTCGTATCCTCCTTCGATTTCTTATAAGAGATGTCCAGTCGATTCGAATCGAGGTTAAAGAGGGTCTTTTTCCTCGTCGTGTCCTTTATCTGGAAATTCGAGGACAGGGCCCCGTTCCTTTGACTCATAGTGATGAGAATTTGACTCCAAGAGAAATGGAACAAAAAGCTGCGGACTTGGCCTATTTCTTGCGTGTACCGATTGAAGTATTTTGAAATGAACTGAACTCCGCATTGGGAAGGGAAAGGTACTCAGAAATCCTCTTTTTTTTTTCACGGAAGCTTGTTCAGAACGCTCATTCGAGCAAAAGGAGATGTATATTCTATGGAACAACCAGAAAACAAAGTGGTTTTTGTCCACCAAAACCATTTTTTATCTGTATGGAAATAAACACAATTCTTTCATACCATACTAATTAACAAGCAACAAATCGAATCTAATACTAATCAGTCTAGATTCATCACATGTATCAGAACATGTATCAGAACATTTCAGAATACATAATTCATCTTTTTGGTTCTGATATTTTGGATTGATAGATTCCATACTGCACTGATGGATCATATATTTTCAATGACCTCTCTTTTCTTTTGTCACTTGGTGTTTCTTTTCCCTTCTTTTGTTTTGCTCCTTGATTCTCAAATGATTGGATCTCTTATAACTAAACTAGAATCATCCCATTTTTCTCTGGTTTTGCCACTCGTTTTTGATTTCATCATCACATCCATATTTTTCATAAATTTCCCTCAACTATTCTTGGCTAAGCATAGGCAGCGAAACTTTTCGAAATAATGGATCTAAGCTAAGGGTTTTCTTTCGTCTCGAAGTCCGAATAGTATTCATGACTTGAGGTGTTTCTTTCGGGCATTCATCGAAAGGATGCAATTGCTTCGAATTTGACCAATTGAGATATCTGGAAACAATATTTTTTTATTTCTTCATTCCACTTCGACGCGGAACCTTATCCTATTTCTAGATTCAAGGACAAACATCAAAAAAGGGGGGGTCAATTCCGAAGTTAGGTATAGGTTCGATACCTTGGTATAGAACTGATATTTCATAGAAATATCAGATTGGATAGATTCGACGAATGAGGTGGTTTCATTAGCAATTCACAGATTTCAAATGCCACAAAAGAAAGCATTCACTAACCTCCCATATCTTGTATCTATAGTCTTTTTGCCCTGGTGGATCGATCTCTTAGTTCAAAAAAGTCTGAAATCTTGGGTTACAAATTGGTGGAATACTAGACAATCCGAAACTTTCTTGAATAATATTCAAGAAAAGAATGTTCTAGAAAAATTCCTAGAATTAGAGGAACTATTCCTTTTGGACGAAATGATAACGGAGTACCCGGAGACACATATACAAAAGCTTCGTATAGGAATCCACAAAGAAACGATACAATTGGTCAAAATGCACAATGAGGATCATATCCATAGCATTTTGCACTTCGCAACAAATATAATATGTTTCGCTATTCTAAGCGGCTATTCGATTCTGGGTAATGAAGAACTTATCATTCTGAATTCTTGGGTTCAGGAATTCCTCTATAACTTAAGCGACACAATCAAAGCCTTTTCTATTATTTTATTAACCGATTTATGTATCGGATTCCACTCGCCCCATGGGTGGGAACTCATGATTGGCTCTGTCTACAAAGATTTTGGATTTGATCATAACGATCAAATTCTATCGGTTCTTGTTTCTACTTTTCCAGTCATTCTAGATACAATTTTGAAATATTGGATCTTCCATTATTTGAATAGCGTATCTCCGTCACTTGTAGTGATTTATCATTCAATGAATGACTAAAGAACAATACACGGATATTAACCCAATCATAATGTTTGTTACTTCCTACAGAAACAAACCATTCAAAATAAAAATCTTAGTAACTTTTTTCTATTTTTACCCATCGAGGAGAATCCTCCTTTATTCCAGTAAAATGATTCCAGTACAATAACAAACAATAGCAGAATCAGAGATAGGGAACTCGACTAGCAACCTACCCAATCTATTGTAGAAATTTTCGTGCTCAATGATTGGACCATGCAAAATAGAAAGACCTTTTCGTGGATAAAGGAACAGATGACTCGATCCATTTCTGTATCTATCATGATATATGTAATAACTCAGACATCGACTTCATATGCATATCCCATTTTTGCGCAGCAGGGCTATGAAAATCCACGAGAAGCGACTGGGCGTATTGTATGCGCCAATTGCCATTTAGCTAATAAGCCCGTGGATATTGAGGTTCCACAGGCGGTACTTCCTGATACTGTATTTGAAGCAGTTGTTAGAATCCCTTATGATATGCAACTGAAACAAGTTCTTGCTAATGGGAAAAAGGGGTCTTTGAATGTGGGGGCTGTTCTTATTCTACCTGAGGGATTCGAATTAGCTCCCCTCGATCGTATTTCTCCCGAGATGAAAGAAAAGATGGGCAATCTGACTTTTCAGAGTTATCGCCCCACTAAAAAAAATATTCTTGTGATAGGTCCTGTTCCTGGTCAGAAATATAGTGAAATCACCTTTCCTATCCTTTCCCCCGACCCCACGACTAAAAAAGACGTTCACTTCTTAAAATATCCTATATATGTAGGCGGGAACAGGGGAAGAGGTCAGATTTATCCCGATGGGAGCAAGAGTAACAATACAGTCTATAATGCTACAGCTGCGGGTA